GTTTCGAAGAAAAAAATCCTTTCTTTCTTGTTTCTATTGAGTCATAAACCGACCTAGGTAAATCCATGAGTTCGATTCTATTATTTTTTCCTCTTTTATTCTGAATAACTATCTGAATCTTGAATTGTCTTATGACTCATCACTCAACTCAGATGAATTTTTTGAAAGAACTATGCTTTGAACAAATGATCCCCGCTCCCATCACCAGTTGCTCCTCCTATCTACACCCGCTCCACCAACTAATCTTATTTTTGGATCTTGTTTGTGATATTGAGAAAAGATCAATCAATAAATATCTCTATGGATTCTTCCAACTTATTTCTATTCTATAGTATATTAAACGACTACAGTACCCTATATAATTTATATGATATGACTTTTCAATTTTAATTCATTTTTTTTATTTTATTGTCTTCTTTCTCTTTTATATTTCCTTCAGATGAATCGAAAACTACAAAGTATAATATATTTTTGAATGGTTCGAGCCAAAAAATGGACTATTTGCTTATTTACTTTACCTTGTTGTTGTCAGAAAAAGAGGGGAAATTCCTTATTTTCCCCCTGTCTCTAAATGAAATATGATATGCAATATAAAATAGTAAATTAAATACTATATACTATATAGTGGATAGTGGACTGGAAATTCAAATATCTTTCTATTTCTAGTATCCGTTCTCGTTATCCATCCCATTGTCGAAACAAAAATAGAGGATGCATCAATATGTAAATATTTGGTACATAAAGCCACGACCCGATCTATCTATATTTATAACTATAGATAGATAAAAAAAATCTATATATAAGCAACCGATCCTTTTTTTTTTTGAATCAAAGAAAGATATTCAAAAATAGACGTCTCTTATTTTGTGACTCAGAATAAACGTTTCGCGTGGAGGAGTGGAGGAACGGAATAATAATTTATTCTTATGGAGGATCCAAAAAAGATTGAATCGGAAATATCGACAAATTCTAAATTCTTGCGACGTAGTCTAAAGGAAATGAAAAAAAAAAATTTCGAGGCTACAATTCTATCTCTATCAAATTTGAATATCAGAATAGCTGATATAGTCATGATTCAATAGGTCAGGTCCACTTACCTTTTTTATTTCTTATATTTATGATGGATTTGATTGGAATAACGGAAAAGTAGGAATATTTGGCGATTCATAATTGGGGTTGAGTAGGTAGAATATCTATGTCCTCGAACCAAAAATATGGAATAATGAAACCTGAGTTGAGTAAGAATATAGCCTGTAGTGACATAGTTGTCTTCCCAATAAGCGGGGTGATTTATCATTATAATGAACACTTTATAATCACTATACTATCTCATTATATTTATAATGATAATTAGTTAATTAACTCATTCTAATAAAAAAAATATCCCTATTATCCACTAAAAAATGAAGATTGAAACTAGAGTTTTGTGGAAAAAGCCCCTTATCGGATTTGAACCGATGACTTACGCCTTACCATGGCGTTACTCTACCGCTGAGTTAAAAGGGCCTATTTTATTCCATTCCTGAATGAGACAATGTGAAGACATATACATATATTATATACCTACATATTACATTACATAGGTGCATACAGTAGGCTCATAGTGTCTCATTCGGGAATATCTTTTTTTTTTTAGTCAGTCTAGGCTAAAACCTAATTACTTTTTTTTTCTTTTATTGACCCCTATCACAACGAGATTCGTTTGATTAATACACAAATTGAAATAGATCCAAGATATTTGATATGTGATCAAATCATGTAATGTATGGAATGAAAAGATTCAACTCGTACCTGAAATCCAAGCTCTGCTCTTAGAAAAAAAGAAACTTTCTATCGTTTCTTAATTTCCTAGCTGTAAGATAGGAATATCGCATCTTAACAATGCGTGAATCGATGCGTGAAGGTTGAAGAATGGCTTTTCTGTCGGACAAATCACTAGCGATCCTATACTTCATTAATTATTAATTATAACACATTATAATTATTTCGGAATGTTTATCCATTCTAATGATATAGAATCTATATATAGAAATAGAATATAGAATTTTTTTCATTCATGAACCATGAATGAAAAAATATTCTATCGGAATCGCGAAAGGAAAGGTGGAAAACTTATTCGTATTTAGTCACACCATTACATTATATTGACAATTACAAAAAACTATTCATACTATGAGTATATATAGTATGATGTCGGTTGGGCATCGCAGATATGCCCCCATCGTCTAGTGGTTCAGGACATCTCTCTTTCAAGGAGGCAGCGGGGATTCGACTTCCCCTGGGGGTAGGGTACTACGAAAGGAGGTTGATCATGTATTATCAATAAGTCTAGACTTGATTCTTCCTGGGTCGATGCCCGAGTGGTTAATGGGGACGGACTGTAAATTCGTTGGCAATATGTCTACGCTGGTTCAAATCCAGCTCGGCCCAAGAATTCACCGATCCATCATGAGATTACATAATATAAGAAATTTGTCCGCCGGAAACGTCTGGTTAATTTTATATCCTATTTGTTTTTTTCCGATATATTCTTCATTTTATGAATTATCTGGATTCATATCATAATCCGAAAACATAGGACAAGAATTAACAAGTCAAAATATTTTTTGGAAAGATTTCGTATCAATCGATTTAACACGATTTGACAATAGGATTTCTAGTAATCCGTGTCGTTCTCACTAAAGTCCATATCTATGTGGATATTAATATACCAATCACTCCTTTCTCTGTTACAATATGACAATTCTAAATTAAACTAGTCTTAATCAAATCATTAATAATATGTATGCTGTATACCTTATTTCTCTGGGATTGTAGTTCAATCGGTCAGAGCACCGCCCTGTCAAGGCGGAAGCTGCGGGTTCGAGCCCCGTCAGTCCCGACCTAGTATCCGATGACTCCATCAATTCATTTTTTTATTTTCTGTCAAGGGGCATAGAGTGGGATCTAATTCCCATAGGGTCCTTTTTTTTTCCGTTTCGAATTTTTTATTGAGAAAATACAATGCGACAATTTCAATTACTTCAATTAGTACCGAGGGGGATAGGCATATTGAATTGGTACAATTGTGAGTAGCACCCTATTTAGTTAGGATTAAAAGAAATCCTTGTCTGGTTTTTTTCGATTGCTCCTGACCCGTGGAAGGGAATCGAATACTTATATATATACTTTCACTAGAGCATATACACAAATTTGGATTCGTTTATTGTACGATAAAAAATGCACTTTTCACATAGTTACCTCGATAAAATACTTTTTTTCATATTAAAGCCTCTTTCTAGCTCCAATTTTTGATAACTTAAATTACTAATAGGAAACAATCTATTTATATCATTCAAACTACATACTTCATTTTGGATATATGTGTCCCAGGGCCGGTTCAAGGAAAGAAAGGAATATTTAAATTAAGTAATTAAGAAAAGGAAGAGCAAACAAAGAAAAGATAGACCCTCTCTTCTCTTAGTGAGGGAATGAGAAATCTTTTTTTATTTCCGGGGAAGGTCCTATCGAAGAAAGAACAAACTAAAAAAAAAAGAGTTCATTTTTTCTTTTTTAATTTATCAAAATATTCGATCTTTTCTTCTTATTTTTTCCATTTTACTTCTACTATTTGGGTTGGGTTTTTGACCAATGGAAGCGGAAGATGGGCCAGATCATCCTTTATTATATTATATATATGATTCTATAAATAAGACGGTAGGTTATAGAAAATAACGAATGGATAAAATAAAGAATAATAATTCAATGAGATTCTAAATTGGATCAGGAATTCCATTTTAGGTTTTTCTTCCGTATGGATAAAAGATCTTCCTATGTTATACTATTCCATTCTCGATGATGAATAGATTTGATAGCTCAGATATTGTTATTCAATGATATTGATCCGATTCAATATCATCGGGATGTATTTCTCCCATTGAATTTACAGGATAAAGATTTAGAATCTCTATGGGATCAGATCCCGAGTTATTAATTATGAAGTAAAAAAACGATGAAATTATGGAAGTAAATATTCTCGCATTTATTGCTACTGCACTGTTCATTCTAGTTCCTACTGCTTTTTTACTTATCATTTACGTAAAAACGGTCAGTCAAAACGATTAATTTGAATCAAGCTTGACTTCTTAGTTCTTATCAATAATGGAAGAAATGAAAGGGATTCAAATTCCACGTCTTAAATAAAATGAGCGAATTAAAATCAGACGTATATGAGATTTGATAGTATGGTAGAAAGGAATATAGGAACCTTTCTACCATACTATCTATTAGTGTATAATTCTACTATACATTATTATATAAAATAATAAAGTTGGACTGTATAAAGAAAGATGGCTTAATGTAGATCACTCCGTAATCTGTATATTGATATATGTACATATAACTCCCATATGTGTAATATACATAGTACCCCAATTCGAGTTCTTTACTTTGGTACATTCATTTGGTTTAGACCGATTTCGATCAATATGATATAATTGAATGCCCACCTTTACTCTTATCTTATAAAATACGTATCTACATAATAACAGATCGACTTCCTCTTTGAACAGTAAAGCGAGAAACAAATAAAAAGGGGTCGGTTGCTCCTCATTGTAATATTTATATATAATTCTGTTAAGAGCTAGTTCATCTAAATACTCTATTTCAATTTGGTTGGAAAAAATTGCATATCATGCGTATTCCGTTTAGTTTTAAAATACGAAGATGGGAATCATTTAATTTAACTATTTGTTTGATTGAAAGGTTATTCGTCATCTATTACATTACTTTAACTGGATTCCAGTCGAATTTTAAAATGAAGATATTTGAAAGAAAAACGCTTTGCAGAAGGATTATGAAACTATTAATACAGTTTGATTACTCAACTCAATTCAATTAGTAATTACCCTAGCCCTAGAGTCCACTTCTTCCCCATACTACAAGTGAAAGGGAAAATGTAAAGACTACCATTAAAGCAGCCCAAGCAAGACTTACTATATCCATGTGAATTATGCCCCCGA